ACATACAATACGGCCGGTCGCTTCGCGTGGATTTTCATAACCCTGCTGTGCAAAAATGGGATAGGCATTTGAAATGGGTGCCCCAGTTATTATATATATCATGAGCGATACGGAAATGGATCGAGTAATCTCTTCCTTTATCCAAGAAAAAAGGGTATTTATAGTTTGCATGGTCCAATCATTGGTATCGAAAATTTATACAATAAAATTAGGTAGGTTCTTAGTCTAGTATAGTTCCCTATCTATGATTCTGCTATGTACTAAAAGAATTTTATTGTAATGGAATAGAATATAGGAGGAATCGAATCCCTTGTATGAGTAAAAAGAATAAGTACAGTTTTGAATGTTTTGCTTATGTACAAAGTAACAACCAACCATTCTAATTGGATCAGTGAATCATTTTTCAGTCATTCATTGAATGATAAATCACTACAAGTGAGGGAGATACACGATTTAAATAACGGAAAATCAAATATTTTAAAATTGTATCTAGAATGACCGGAAAGGTAGAAACAAGACCGGATATAATTTGATCATTATGAGCAAATCCAAAATCTTTGTAGACAGATCCAATCATTAGTTCCCAACCGTGGGGCGAATGGAATCCTATACATAAATCAGTTACTAAAAGAATGGAAAAGGCTTTGATTGTGTCGCTTAAGTTATATAGAAATTCTTGAACCCAATAGTTAAGAATAACAAGTTCTTCATTACCTAGCATAGAATAACCACTTAGAATAACGAAACAGATCATATTTGTCGAGAAGTGCAAAATCGTATGGATACAATCTTCATTGTGCATCTTGATCAATTGGATCGTTTCGTTGTAGATTCCGATACGAAGCTTTTCTAGATGTGTTCCCGGGTATTCCTTTATCATTTCGTCCAAGAGTAAGAGTTCCTCTAATTCTATGAATTTTTTTAGAATACTCTTTTCTTGAATATCATTCAAAAAAATTTCGGATTGCCTAGTATCCCACCAATTAGTAACCCAAGATTCCAGACTTTTAGTAAATGAGAGAGAGATCCACCAGGGCAAAAATACTATAGATGCAAGATATAGAAGGGGAATGAATGCTCTCTTTTTTGCCATTTTTTCGTCTTTGAATTTTTAATGAACTCACCCCATTCGTTGACGCTATACGATACTAACTAATATTCCTATCAAGGATCAGTTCTATTACAAGTTATCGAGCCCACGAATCTATTCCCCGCTTTTTTTGTGTATGATTCAGCGGTTAGTACTTGAATTTATAAATAATACAGAAATGGAATAAAAAAGAATCCACTTCGAATAAAGAGATTGTTTCCAAATCTATCACTTGCTAAAATTCGAAGAGAGTGACCCCTTTCAATAAAGAAATGCATGAAAGAGCCCCTTCAAGTAACAAATATTATTCAGATTTTGAAACGAAAGAACTCCCTTTCTATCAAAATATCCAATTTTTTGAAAAAAAAAAACGACGCATAGTCCGGGAATAATTGAGAGAATTTTCTGAAGAATATTGTGATTCTGATAAAAAAAATGACTACCAAAACAAGACAAAAAAGCTATCGTTATAAGCATCCCAATCGTTTGGTAATTAAGAAGTACAAAAAGGGATAAAAAGAAAAATTGATTGACAAAACAAAAAAAAAGAGAATCTACAAGATATAATCTCTCTATTGAAAATAAAAAAAAGCATTCATTCTTTTCATTTCAGTTTCAATTCATTTTTTAAAATACTTCAATTGGTACACGCAAGAAATAAGCCAATTCAGCAGCTTTTTGCTCAAGTTCTCGTGGAGTCAAATTCTCATCAGTACGAGTCAAAGGAATAGCGCCATGGCCTCTGATTTCCATATAAAGGACACGACGAGCATAAATACCCTCTTTCACTTCTATTCTGATGGACTGGACGTCTTTCATAAAGAATTGGAGGAAGATGCGACGATTTTTTCCAGGAAATCCCCAACGAAAAATACACACTATTCCTTCTTTTCTATCGAACTGATCATAACCACTACCTACATTCCACGAAATTGTGCACCACAAATAAGAGCTAATAAAGAGACCCGCAATTCCGTAGAAAGACATCACGATCCCCTGTGGAAAAAAAATGATTTGCGTAGGCGGAAATAAAGATATCAAATTTCTACCAAGATAACTGGAAATTCCAACTAATAAAAACCCTAATGAACCTAAAAAAAGGATAAAGGCCCAGCAGAAATTACTTGTTTTTCGAGACCCTGCTATAAGTTCTATCCATATATGTTCTGATCGCCAATTCATACTAGATCTAGTTGCATTTTATTGAAATTGAGAGAATAACCCAAATTAATTTGACTTTTTGTGTGTTTCCGAAATAACTCTCATCAACTAGCACTATTCTGATGTGAACTTTTATTTTAGGAGTAATTCATCGAATTGGTTAGATATAAAATAATAATATCCATTTCGTATGATTTCCTATAGATATCCACATACATATAGATATATTCACTTTACATTTAAGGCATTCGCCCCGATCCCGATTTGATTTCGTTGCAAATAGCTATAATTTATTTACTCATATATCATGTTTACACACGAATAACAATATTTCTTTATGTTCGGGGGAAACCACATCACATATTTTATTCTAAGAAATAGATATCTGTGTTATGGTCTAAGTCTAAATCTTGAAAAAAAAACAAAATAGATGAGATTTAGCCCCATCATATCGATATCTAAAAAATCTTGTTTTTTTGAATATGAAGAGATAAAGAAGCCATCGCAATTGCCGGCAATATTAGGCCCACGAAAGGCACAAAAAAAGAGGGTAAATTTGTCATAAAATGGATACCTGGATTTACTATTTTTACCTGTTATTGTTATATTGTTATTTATATTGTTATAAAGGTATCTTATAATCATTATTTATAATTCATATAGAATTATACTAAGCATATCTAAGTGAGTATATGTGATATAATAAAAAATATATAAATATAATAAAATAAGTGCAAGGAATGTCGAACTAAATAAATTTTTCATCTTTCTACATGAAATATATATATATGATAATCGCCTTTTTTATTATCTTGTTTTTGTCTTATAATTTGAATTTCATAAAATGGAATAAAATAAAGAAAGAGTTTCTTACAACTTCCTGAAAAATTTGTCACAATCCGATCCGGGAATAGGGAGTCTTAGTAAAACTGGGGATTCTAAAAAAATATCGAAAGATGCAAGATTCTGTACTTTTCACTTTTAAATTTTCTATATTTGAATTATATACAAGAAGAGAACGTGAAATTCGCTTTATTCTCCTTGCCTAATTTTAATTTAGCGGAAGAAGGAATGCATTCTTTTTTTTTGATAGAGGTTTTTACTGATTAGTAATCGGGAATGTCGGTAAAAAAAAATGATCCGCATAATTATTTTTACAATTAAATCTTATGTTATCAAATGCTACCAAGCCAAAATCCGTAGAATGGATTTTGGCTTTGATTTCTATAAACTAAATAACTACTCGTTTTATAAAAAAAAAATAATAATTTATATTTTGATTAATTAATATATTTTTTTTTATTAAGGATCCACTTGATTGAATTTTGATTCAGAGAAAAGAAAGCGTGGAGCTGAAATAACTCACTCAGAACGTCTTTTAAAAGATTACGTGGTACGATTAGGTCGAATTGGCCCTTATGGAATAAATATTCAGCCGTTTGTGAGCCCTCAGGTACTGTCGTATTCAATGTTTGTTCAATTACTCTTTTACCCGCAAATGCAATGTAGGCATTGGGTTCGGCAATAATGATATCGCCCAACATACCAAAACTGGCTGTCACCCCACCAGTAGTAGGAGATGTAAGGATTGATACATAGAATAACTTTTTCTTTGATTGATAATCATATAAAGCGGAAGCTATTTTAGCCATTTGCATCAAGCTCAAACTTCCTTCTTGCATGCGTGCTCCTCCGGAAGCACACACTAGAATAAGAGGCAAAAACCGATTGGTAGCATATTCGATCAAACGAGTGATCTTCTCGCCAACTACGGAGCCCATACTACCCCCCATAAACTGAAAATCCATAACCCCAATTGCTATGGGAATACCGTTTAGTTGACCTGTGCCTGTTTGAACAGCCTCAGTTAATCCTGTTTTTCTTTGATAAGAATCAATACGATCTTTGTAAGATTCCTCTTCCAACGGAAATTCAATGGTATCCACAGAGACCATATCTTCATCCATAGGAACCCAAGTACCTGGATCAATCAAAAGTTCTATTCTATCTGAACTACTCATTTTCAAATGATGTCCACAGTGTTCGCAAATATTCATTTTTGATTTCAAAAATTTCTTATAATTTAATCCATAACAATTTTCGCATTGAACCCATAAATGCCTATATTTTTGAGTAAAATCTAGATCATTAGAATTTTCCGTTTCTGTTATAGTTAACTCACTACCAGCCGGACTCGTTTTTATACTTGAACTCTGGGTTTCACTACTATTTCTGCTTTCATCAAAAATGTAACTAGAAATGTAATTGTCATTGTAATTGACAATACCACTTAAAATGTAACTATCAATACAAATTTGAGAACGAAAATAGCTGTCAATACAGCTAGTAATGTGTTTATTCCAACTATATTTAGTATCATATATGTAAGGATCATAGTGGGGATCATCACTATTAGATACACTATTTAGATAACAAAAATTCCGAGAATTAGAAAAAGAGCTTTCTAGTTCACTTAGAAAAGAATGAGCATTGTCAATCTCAAAAATTTGATTTTCAATATCAAAACATATGAAATAACTGTCCCTATTATTATCCCTAACTAAAAAAGTATCATCAGGTACGAAATTATGAATGTCTCTAACGCCGACTAAATGATCAACATTACTGTAACTAGAATTGTCACTATCGCTCCCACTAAGAGTGTTTTTATCTATATCATTTCTAATCGGGTCTTCACTTACACTGGTATTTTCAATAGAACCAACGCTGCCCATTGATTTACTTAGCC